AAAATTATTTTATAAATTCTTAAAAATTTCTTAAAAAAAACTTTTTTTTTTAAGAAAAGAGCTGGGACCTTAAATTTACATTTAATAGATAAGTAACTTTAAAATTAATAAAAATAACAGTTAGTGTTATTTTAAGATAAGAAAATTTTAATAGAAAATTTCCATTAAGAAAGAAATATTGAATAGTACAGATGTACGACCCATCTACTTACTCTTGTTGTACTTACAAAATCTTAGAACGTGAAAAAAGTAGTTGTAAGACCCATCTACTTACTCTTGTTGTAAGTAACCTTTATCTGGTATACTATCTATTTACTAACTCAAATTAATTTATTAATTTTAAAGGTTACACCCCAATATCCTAATAAATTATTTAAATAATTTGAGTTAGTAAATAGATAGTATACCAGATAAAGGTTACTTACAACAAGAGTAAGTAGATGGGTCTTATTACGTAAGGCGGCATACGGAACTAGCCACCTACAGGTTACTAACGCCGTTATAGGAAAGTTATAGTAACCTGTAGGTGAGCTAGTTCTCAGAGTTCGGTTAATATTTAATTAGGCAAGAGCAATATATTTAGGGTGTTAATACTTTGTTTAAACAAATTTAAATTTTTGCAGTTTGTAATTTTAAAGATAAATTTTAGGAAAAAAAAAAGAATTACTCCCGTATTACGGGAGTAGTCCTTTGGCCCAGAACAGAAGTTATATATTAATAATAATTTTGGGTATTATAGATAAGGGCAGCCTTCTTTCTGATTGGTTAATTATTTATTTAGGTTTATTTTATTTATTAGGTTTTTAAAATTTATTTTTAATTATAACCATTTATTGGTGAGACTTTTATGCTTGGAATTTGTGTCGATTATTTTTTTTATGTCTGTTTGTATGTTATTGTTTATAGGCTCCATGGAGCCTATTTATATACTTTATTTTTTAGTTATACTAGTTAGGGAAGGAGTTTTAGGCTTATGCTTACTTATTTTATTGAGATTTTGTTACGGGGACGACAATTTTAGGTCCTACAACACACTTTTATGCTAAATATTTTACTCAGGGCAAGTTGTTTGAGGTTATTTTGTAGGTGGGATGCGTGCTTATTATTTTTTTTCTTCTTTTCTTTTTTGTATCTAGCTTTTAGCTACGAAAGGAGGTTGTTTAAATGTAACTCATTTTTTGAGATAGACAGGGTTAGTTTGAGTCTAGTACTACTCAGGCTTTGGGTTATTGTTCTTAGCTTTATGGCTAGCCAGTATATCAAAAACCATAAAAAGAGAGAAAAAAAATTTATTTTTTGTCTCTCTTTTTTAGGTATCTTTCTTGTGTCCACTTTTTCTTTTAATAACTATATAATATTTTATATTGGGTTTGAATGCAGTGTTTTACCCGTTTTATTCCTCGTTTTGGGTTGGGGGTACCAACCCGAGCGGGTAAGAGCTGGTATATATCTATTATTTTATACAATAGTTGCTTCTTTGCCTTTTTTAATTTTAGTAACGTCATTAATCAGGAAAAGAAGGATGATGTTTTATTGTGAGGGATTTTACGAAATTAGGTTGTGCGGGGTGTCTTGTGTTTTTTTATTAGGGGCTTTTCTTGTTAAATATCCTATATATGGGGTTCACTTATGGTTGCCCAAAGCTCATGTAGAAGCCCCTGTTTCAGGTTCTATAATTTTGGCGGGGGTTTTATTAAAATTAGGAGGGTATGGGATAATTCGATTTTTGCCTCTTGTTGCTGTTACCCCCCAAAAAGCTTTTTGGGGGGTAATGAGGGTAAGGTTAATAGGCGGAGTTTACATATCTTTAGTTTGTTTGGCACAGATAGATATAAAGTCTTTGATTGCTTGTTCTTCTGTTGTGCATATGAGAGGTTGTATCGCTAGGCTACTTTGTTTTAATGACAGGGGGAAAAACGGGTGTGTTATAATGATGTTGGCACACGGGCTGTGCTCTTCAGGTCTGTTTTATTTAACTGGTTTGGTGTATAACTTAACAGGCAGACGAAGGTTTTACATTAATAAAGGACTTTTAAATATTTTACCCACTTTAAGATTGTGGTGATTTCTTTTAATTGCGTGTAATATAGCTTGCCCCCCAACTATTAATTTACTTAGAGAAATTAAAATAATGATGGGGTTAGTAAATTATAGTTGGGTTATATCTGTCTCTGTAGCTCTTATAGTGTTTTTTAGATGTGCGTACGGTATTTTTTTATTTTCTCTTTCTCAGCACGGAAAGTTTTTAAGGTCTAAACAAATATTCTCGAGAGGAGATTCTTTTAGTTATCTAACTTTAATATTACATTGGCTGCCTTTAAATTTGTTTATCTTGTCGGTTTACTTTTTAGTTTGCTTTTTTAGTTTATTAAAAATATCATTTTGTGGAAATGAAGAAGTAGTTACAAAAGGCAGTTTATTAAAACTAATAAAAAAATTAAAGTGAAAGCAAGTAAAAATTGAGTGACCATAAGAAGAGTCCTAGATTTGTTAACTATAAAACTCCACTGAAGAGAGTATTTAGCAAACCCCATAGGACCTGTTTCTTCTAATCAACCTTTCTCTCCTGATTGTAAGAGAGTTTGCCTATTTTTTTTTACTGCGATAGTTAAGGGGATTTTAGTTATAAAAGGGGTAAACAATAGTAAGTATGAAAAGAACCTTAAGGTTCTTTTCGTGTTAGTAAAATAAGTTTTTACTAACACGAAAGTAACTGCTGAAGTTGCAACGATAATTCTTAAAATCGAAAATTTTTGTCAGAGAGAAAGTACAAAGATTTTTAACGAGGGTTGAAGGATCCAACTTAAAAATCATCCTCCTGCGATGCTAAGGAAAAATAATAAATGAGAAGAATAAATTAATTTTGTGCCTAGGTCGTTAGAAGCCGAGACAGAGGGATTAAATCTTTTCTGGGACGAGATAAGCATGATTGATCGTAGACTATAGGCGACAGTTATACCTGTCGATAGGATAATAATGACAGAAATAAATATTCTGTTAGTTTCGGTAAAAGACTGCTCTAAAATAGAATCTTTAGAAAAAAATCCTGTCATAAAAGGTAGGCCGCATAAGGAAATATTTGTGCATGAAAACATTAAGCACAATAGAGGGGATGATAAATTAAAAGAATTAGCAAAACGGCCCTCTTGTGAGTTGTTTATATTATGGATAATAAATCCAGCACCTATGAATAAAGTAGATTTAAATAAAGCGTGTATAATCAAATGGAGAAAAGCTAAATCTCTATTTTTAAAACCTAGAATAGTAAATATAAGTCCTAATTGCCTTAAAGTTGACAAGGCAATTACTTTTTTTAAGTCTGTCTCAAAATTAGCGACTCACCCCGCGGCGAATATTGTGGCGAGCCCAGCTATTAAAGCTAGGTTTAGAAGCGAGGACGCTTCTAATAAAGGTATAAACCGGACTATCAGAAAAACTCCGGCGGTTACTAAAGTAGAAGAGTGAACCAGGGCGGACACAGGGGTGGGAGCCGCTATCGCGGCCGGTAATCAAGCTGAAAAAGGTAATTGAGCTCTTTTAGTAAAAGAGCTCAAAATAATAAGAACTAGAATAAGTGAGTCTAAGGATTGTAAACAAGTAAAATTATGGGACCCTTTATAGAGTATCCAAGAAATAGCCAGTATGACAGTACTATCACCGATACGGTTTCTTAAAATAGTGATTATCCCAGAGTTTGCTCTGGACTCTCTTTGGTAATAAATTACTAAGGCGTAGGAAGTTAACCCTAACCCGTCTCATCCTAGTATAAGTCTAATTAAATTGGGTCTCACGATTAAAAACACTATGGAAATAATAAAAGACAAAAGAAGGTATCCAAAACGGGTACCGTTTTGGTCACCCTCTATATAATAAATTGAGTAAGCTGAAATGAAAGAAGAGATTATAAAAACAGTAGATAAGAATAAAGCTCTTTTTTGGTCTAGGATCACGGACATTAAAATAGAGTTGGTATTAAAAGTGAAGATTTCTCACTCTAAAAATAATGTGGAGCCGCCCGCTGAGAACAGAAGGGCGGCTATTAACGCTCTCCTTCTTGAGAAGAGAAGTACTATCGAGGATATTTTATAAAGTGAGTTAGATATTAACAATAATTACCCTTAAAAATTCCTTAAAAATTTCTTAAAAGAATGGGTCTATAATTATAATATATTTTACCAAAAGGTAAATTTAATTTTTGTTTGAAGGGTCAAATACACTAAGTTTGACATGTTATAATTTAGTTATTTTTGATATTAAATAAGTTTTATAGGAAAGTCAATAGTTTTAGGTAACTTAAAATAAGCTTCTAGCTTTGTTATGTTGTGGTTAAGATTGTGCCAGCATCTGCGGTTATACTCTCACTGAAGACTTTTGTTAGGGTTTAAGTTGTTTTATAAAAGCTTGGATTTAAGGTGGAATTTATAAATTTATTAGTTAAACAAACTTAAGAATTAAACTCGTAAACTAGGATTAGATACCCTATTATATATTTAACCTAAAAGATTTTAAAAAAATTAATAAATTTGGCGGCTTTGACTATTCAGAGGAGTTTGTTTGTTAAACTGATAAACCCCGATTTTTTACACTTCTGTTGTTCTTTTATACCATCATTTGAATAATTCTAAATAGATATTATTGTGTTATTTTTAGTAATTTAGATCGAGGTGAGGATATATAGAAGGAGGTAATTAGCTACATTAAGAAATTTTTTACTAATTTTAAAAATTTAAAGATATGTATAGGATTTGATAGTAATGAAGGTATGTTCTTGATAAATAATTTAAAGTGTACAAATTGCCCGTCATTCCCTTTGGGACAAGTCGAAACAAAGTAGGGTGACCTGAAGGTCACCCTAAAGAGTAGAGCTAACCAGCGCCTCATTTACAATGAGGAGTTTCTTTCAGATGCTCTTTTATTTACTGTAAAGGAGTAGTTATTTTAAAGTGTTGAATAGTTTTACCTTTTGTTTCAGGGTGGTTTGAATATTGTTTTACTTTTTTCTCGAGAGCTATTGATAGTGTATTATTTTATTAGTTTGTGTCAAAACATAGTTATTTATTCTAAGAGGTGAGAGTCTTTCGATTTAGCTAATATCTAGATTTAGTTAAAAAGAGTGATAGAGGAGCTGTCACTGTATTTTAGAAAAAAAACAATTAAATAACCTAGGCTTTAAAGTAGCTATGTTAGTAAGGTGTTTTTACCAAAAAAGGTGCGAATTTTCTGAAATAAGTTTTTTTAATAAATTATAATTTATGATTTATGAATTAATTAGTAGTAAGTTTAGTTAAAAATTAAGAAACTAAGGTTTGCAAGGGATGTTTAACAAAAACATTTCTCTATATTTATAGAGTACAGCCTGCCCAGTGCTTTGTAAACGGCTGCGGTATACTAACTGTGCTAAGGTAGCATAATAATTTGTGTTTTAAATGGGTACTGGTATAAATGGCTTCACATTGTTAATTTTTCTTTTTTTTAAAAAATGAATTTAGAGTAAAAGTAAAAATACTTTTATGTACTAAAAAGACGATAAGACCCTAAAAGCTTTATATTAAAGCCTAATTATTTTTATATAATATGGTTATTGATTTTTAACTGGGGTAGTTTTGTTTTTCTTAAACTAATTAAAGACTAGTAAGGATGTATGACCCTTTAATAAAGGTTTTGTTTAAGTTACTTTAGGGATAACAGCGTTATAAAATTAAAGAGACCTTATCTCCAATTTTGATTGCGACCTCGATGTTGAATTAATAAATCCAAGAGGGGTAGTCCCCTCAGAGGAAGGTTTGTTCAACCTTTAATTTGTTACATGATTTGAGTTCAAACCGGTTTAAGCCAGGTTGGTTTCTATCTTTTAGTGCCAAGATTCTATTTTAGTACGAAAGGACCAGATAGAATTTTTATTGTTTTGGCAGATAATTGCGTTAGATTTAGGATCTATGTATGAATAATTTTCAAACAATATTGGGTATAATGGTCTGTGTATTAAATTATTTAATTTTAATAATTCTTGTTTTAGTGTGTGTCGCGTTTGTTACTTTAATAGAACAAAAATTGTTAGGGGGGGTGCAAATTCGGTTAGGGCCCTCAAAAGTAGGATATTGAGGGGTTCTCCAACCTTTCTCTGACGCGGTAAAATTATTTTCTAAAGAATACACTTTTCCCCGGGTAAGAAACAATTTTTTGTTTTTGTTGATACCCTTTTTTTCTTTGTTTCTTATGTTGTCTTTGTGGATAGTTTTTCCTTTGGTTTTCGGGGGTTTTTGTTTTTCCCTAGGTATTTTATTTTTTATTTGTGTAAGAAGGTTAGCAGTGTTTCCTATTCTGGCCGCGGGGTGGTCTTCTAATTCTAAGTACCCCATATTAGGGGGTCTACGAGGGGTGGCCCAAATAGTATCTTATGAGGTGAGGTTGTTAACAATTCTGTTAAGTCTTATTTGGGCCAGGAACTCATTGGAATTTTCTGAAATGAAAGAAAACTCAGGATTTTCTATTGGTTTTTTTTTTCCTTTAATAATAGTGTGGTTCGTATCTAGTTTAGCTGAGACTAATCGAACACCCTATGATTTTTCTGAGGGAGAATCCGAGCTAGTATCCGGGTTTAATACAGAGTATAGAGCTGGGGGGTTTACTCTCATTTTTATAGCAGAATACGCGAGGATTATTTTTATAGGGATACTTTTTAGGGTTTTTTTCCTTTTTAGATTAAATTCTTTCTTTTTTGTTTTTTTTACTATTTTTATAGTGTTTATATTTGTTTGAGTCCGGGGAACTTTACCCCGGTACCGTTATGACAAGCTGATAAACCTTGCCTGGAAAAGGTTTTTACCAATTAGCCTAATAATATTAGGTTATTACACTAGATTTTTTTAGTGGAATTTTTTAAGAAAGTTTATAGAAACATTTCTTTTTATTGCTTTCAAAGCAACGGTGATAAACTTATATTTTTTCTGTTAAAGGAGAGATAATAAAATAAAGAAAATAAACAACAGTTAAAATTTGGCCTACAACGATAAAAGGTTCTTCTACAGGGCGTGCGCCGATTCATGACAATGCAAGCACTGAACCTACTAGAAACCAAAATAAAATTTTTCTTAGGGGGCGTATGTTGGTTCTTTTTTTATCCGGGTTGCTTGTAAAAGGGAGAGAATAAAGTACAAGAACAGATAAAGCTAAAGCGATAACCCCACCTAACTTGTTAGGGATAGAACGCAGAATAGCGTAAGCAAATAAAAAATATCACTCAGGCTGGATATGGTGAGGAGTAACAGAAGGGTTAGCAAGAACGAAGTTTTCGTCATCCCCTAGAATTAAAGGTTGGTGAAGGCATAAATATATAAAAGATATAATCACGATAAACACACCCAAAGCGTCTTTTATAGACAAAAAAGGATGGAAGATTATTTTTTTTACTGAAGAGATACCTAGATTATTGGAAGATCCGGTTGTATGTAAATAAATAATGTGGACTATGGTGAGAGCTAAGATAATAAAAGGGATTATAAAATGAAAAGTAAAGAACCGCATGATTGTGGGGTTTCTAACTAGAGGGCCACCCCAAATAGTTTGGACAAGGTCAGGCCCAATATAGGGGACTTCCGAAAATAAATTAGTAATAACAGAGGCGCCTCAAAAAGATATTTGGTTAACGGGTAAAACATAGCCTAAAAAAGCAGCTGCCATAGTCAAAATTATAATTGTGACTCCTGCTATTCAAGTATGAATTATAAAATAAGATTTGTAGTAGATACCACGGCCGATATGTGTGTATATACATATAAAAAATAAAGAAGCTCCGTTAGCGTGGGTATAACGGATTAGTCATCCTTTGTCTGAATTTTCAGTTATAAAATTTACAAGATAGAACCTATTTTCTATAGAGGGGCTGTAGGAAGAGGCTAATAAAACCCCCGTAATAATTTGGATTATTAAACATATAAATAATAAAGAGCCTATATTTCAAAGAGAAGAAAGGTTTACTGGGGCGGGAAGTTGGACTAAAGTTGAATTAATAGCTGAGTTTAACGGGTCTTTTTTATAAGTAGGAGTTAACATTAATGGACCATATGGTGTAAAAAACACAGAAAGTTGCAAACTTTCAGATTTATTATGGTTAGTTAGTAAACAAGTGCCTGATTTACCCCGGCACTTTGTTAAAATTATTTTATAAATTCTTAAAAATTTCTTAAAAAAAACTTTTTTTTTTAAGAAAAGAGCTGGGACCTTAAATTTACATTTAATAGATAAGTAACTTTAAAATTAATAAAAATAACAGTTAGTGTTATTTTAAGATAAGAAAATTTTAATAGAAAATTTCCATTAAGAAAGAAATATTGAATAGTACAGATGTACGACCCATCTACTTACTCTTGTTGTACTTACAAAATCTTAGAACGTGAAAAAAGTAGTTGTAAGACCCATCTACTTACTCTTGTTGTAAGTAACCTTTATCTGGTATACTATCTATTTACTAACTCAAATTAATTTATTAATTTTAAAGGTTACACCCCAATATCCTAATAAATTATTTAAATAATTTGAGTTAGTAAATAGATAGTATACCAGATAAAGGTTACTTACAACAAGAGTAAGTAGATGGGTCTTATTACGTAAGGCGGCATACGGAACTAGCCACCTACAGGTTACTAACGCCGTTATAGGAAAGTTATAGTAACCTGTAGGTGAGCTAGTTCTCAGAGTTCGGTTAATATTTAATTAGGCAAGAGCAATATATTTAGGGTGTTAATACTTTGTTTAAACAAATTTAAATTTTTGCAGTTTGTAATTTTAAAGATAAATTTTAGGAAAAAAAAAAGAATTACTCTCCGAAGCTTCGGAGAGGAGTCTTTCTGACTTTGACGATGTTGACAGCCACAATCAACACAATCAGTAAATAAAAAATAATTAAAGTTGTTATTGAATTTATTAGCTGGCTGTAAGTTTTATAAATAATACTAAATAAAGAGTCAGAGAAGTAGAAGCCCCTTTTTGGTGAATTAAATTGTTGGTGGTTAAAAGGAAAAAATATAACAAGGCTCAAAATTAATAAAGCAGCATAAGTTTTTTTTATAAAAGTCCTGGGAGCAATGCTTTCGTTTGAAGACAAACTTGATATGTATATAATAACAATTATCATCCCTCTAACAAAAATTATAACTAATATATAGGCAATTCAAGCAGAGGGTCCGTTTAAAGAGAGGATAACCCCTATCATTAAACTTGTAAGTATTAAGGCCAATCCTATTGTCAACGGGTGGTTTGTAATAACAAACATAAATAGTATAAAAAGAAGTAAAGTTATAGTCCTTAGACAAGCAATGTTAGTTTACAAGACTAAAGTTTTAATTAAACTATAAGGACTTAAAAAGCTCATAGAGCATTGCGTTGAAGTTGCAAAGGGGTTTATTTACTTTAAGTAAATAGGCTGAGCGTCTATCAATCCGAAGCTGATTGTATTTTATTATACTACTATTTAAAAATTTCTAAAAAATATCTTTGTCTTGAAAGGACAATATGTTGTGTTACACTATAGAAACTAATAGGGAGTATCCAGTAACATCATTAACAAAGATGGGCCTCTAGTTTGGCTTCTATTAAAGAAAAAAGCATTTTAGCTATTTGGAGATTAGAAATCTTTATTTATTTTTCTTAAAATAAGTACTGAACTTCTTGTAGTTGCAAACCACATATTTTTTATAAAATATTATTTTAAACTCATGAAAGTGCTCCGTTTTTTCATTCATGTAAAAGTCCTCAGATTAAAATAAAAATTACTGTAAGAACAGTAAATGACCAAGAAAATATAGAGGAGGACTCTTGTAATAAACCTATTGGTAAGACTAAAGAGACTTCTATATCAAAAATTAAAAAAATTAAAGTTACTATAAAAAAACGCAAGGAAAAAGGAGCACGGGATTTTTTTATAGGGGAAAACCCGCATTCAAAGGGTGTCATTTTTTCTCGTTCTTTTGATGATTTTTCTCTTGTTATTAAAGTAACTAGGGCTATAATAGCAGAAACTAAAAAAGCAAGCGTGATTATGATAGAAAGTGAAAACATTAAAATCCCCACCAGTAAATAAAGGTGTATAAAAATAGCCATACTACATCAACAAAATGTCAATACCAAATAGAAGCTTCTATACCTAAATGATGTTCTGAAGATATTCTAGCTTGGGAATGCCGGAGTAGTATAGAAAGTAAAAATAGTCTACCAATAATTACATGGAGACCATGAAATCCTGTAGCTACAAAGAAAGTGGACCCGTAGACAGAGTCCGCGATAGTGAAAGGGGCTTCTAGGTACTCTATAACTTGTAAAGAAGTAAAGTAAAAACCTAAAAGAACTGTCACGATTAAGGCAGTTTTTGTTTCTGAGTGGTTTATTTCGACGATAGAATGATGAGCTCAAGTTACTGTTACTCCCGAAGCAAGTAAGATAGTTGTGTTTAACAAGGGGATTTCAAATGGATTAAAAGACAAAATTTCTGTTGGGGGCCAGCTGAGGCCAATTTCTTGGGTAGGAGTTAAACTTCTATGGAAAAAAGCCCAAAAAAACCTAAAAAAAAATAAGATTTCTGAAACAATAAATAAGATTATTCCTATACGTAAGCCAGTCATTACTTTTTTAGTGTGGAGCCCTTGATAAGATCTTTCTCGAGAAACGTCTCGTCATCACTGGGCTCTTGAAATTAGAATAATTAATAGGCCTAAAAAAAGTAAGTTAAGAGTATAAAGGTTAAATCATTTTACCAAACCAGTAGTTATGATTATTGCCCCGATAGAGGAGGTTAAAGGTCAAGGCCTTTTTTCTACTAGATGATAAGGGTGGTTTATTATTGCCATTATGAGTTAGTTTCGTTAGTGTAAAGTGTGATAAGAACACTAAAGACATAAGCTTGAATTATTGCTACAGCAATTTCTAAAGACTCAAGGGCTAGTTGAGCGGATATTAGGACTGGTTTGGCGAGTAAGGGCGTTAAGGGACTAGCCCCGGTTAATAGAGAAATAAGGAGATGACCCGCGATTATATTTGCCGCTAACCGCACAGCTAGAGTTAGAGGTCGGATCAAATTACTAATAGTTTCGATTATTACTATCAAAGGTATAAGAACTGTGGGAGTCCCGTTTGGGACTAGATGAACAAGTAGGTTAGAAGTGTTATTTGACCAACCGTAAATAATAAGTCCTAGTCATAAAGGTAAGGCTATAGCTACAGTAATAGATGTATGTGATGTGGCTGTGAAAGTGAAAGGTAGGAGGCCTACTACATTATTTATCAAAATAAAAGTAAAGGTGGATAAAATTAGTAAAACTACTTCTGGTGTTTTTCTTACAACTACTTTGAATTCTGTAATAATATAGTTGTTTAGTATTTTAAAGATTAGTCTCGAGCGTTGTCTCGCTATTCAGTAAGATAAAGGAAGGGCTAAAAATAAAATAAAAATTGAAGTTCAGTTTAAAGAGAGGGTGTTGGATGTTGAAGGATCAAAAATTCTAAATAAGTTAGTTATCATTTTCAATTTTTACTATTAATAAAAGTTGTTGTTTTTATCTCAAGATTTTTTTCGTTATTCTTTGTAAAATAATTAAAAACAGTTAAAGTAGCTAAGGTAAATAGTGTTAGAAGAAACAAATTTAGTCATATTAAAGGGGCTATTTGGGGAATTTAAAAACACTTTTAGTAATTTTAGCTTGACAAGCTAATGTTATATTTTAACTAGTTTTTATACAAGGAGACATTGCTATAATAAGTTTAAAAGACTTACACCTTAAAATCGGCCACCTAGTAATTCAATAGTTATAAGCCAGTTAGAAAATTCTTTTATGGGTACTACTTCTATTTTAATAGGTATAAAACTGTGGTTTGCTCCGCAAATTTCTGAGCATTGCCCATAGAATAAACCTGTGCGGTTTGTTGAAAATATTGTTTGGTTTAAGCGCCCTGGTACAGCGTCTGCTTTTACTCCTATTGAAGGGATAGTCCAGGAGTGAATAACATCTGCTGCTGTAGTGATTACCCGAATTTTAGATCCTGTGGGAACGACAAGTCTATTATCTGTTTCTAAGAGACGAGTGTCGCTGGGTTTGGTATCTTCCGAAGGAAGTATATAAGAATTGAACTCGATATCAGGAAAATCTGAGTATTCGTAGGACCAGTACCACTGATGGCCAATGGCTTTAATAGTGAGGTTAGGAGAAAATGGGTCGTCTATTAAGTACAAAACTTTTAGTGATGGGACAGCGATAATGAATAAAATAAACACAGGGGCTACTGTTCAAATTATCTCAATTATTTGATTTTGTAAAAGGAATCGGTCCGATACTTTGTAAATAAATATTAAGGATATATTAACACCTACTAGTGTAGTGATTATAACAATAATTAATATAGTAAAATCATGAAAATAAGATAATTCTTCTATCACAGGGGAAGCTCTGTCTTGGAAAGATAATATAGATCATGTAGGTATTTCTAAAGAGCTTAGCTATAATTAGTTCTTAAAACTAACACATTAAATCTGTCACATTAGAAATTTACAAGTAAAGGAATGTCGTCGTAACTATGGTCAGCTGGGGGCCAAGGGTGATACCATTCTACAGCGGATCTTAAATTTATTGAAAAAATATTTACTCGTTTAGTTAAAAAAGACTCGTTGATTATATAAATAAAAAGTATAACAGCAAGGACAGAGATTGTGGAACCGATGGATGAGATTTTATTCCACAGAGAGTAAGCGTCAGGATAATCTGAGTATCGTCGGGGCATTCCGCTTAAACCTAGTATGTGTTGGGGAAAAAATGTGAGGTTAACACCAATGAATATAGTATAAAAATGTAGTTTTCTTAATTGTGTGTTTAAATTTAAACCGGTAAAAAGAGGGTACCAATGGTTAAATCCAGCGAAGATCCCAAAGACTGCACCCATAGAGAGGACATAATGGAAGTGAGCAACTACATAATATGTATCGTGTAAAACAATATCAATTGATGAATTAGCGAGTATTACTCCGGTGAGACCACCTAGAGTAAATAAAAAAATAAATCCTAACGCTCATAAAAGTGACGGTGAATAAGACAAAACGCCGTTTTGTAAAGTGCCTAACCATCTGAAAATTTTAATTCCTGTAGGGACGGCAATAATCATTGTAGCCGAGGTAAAATAGGCCCGTGTATCTACATCTATACCAACAGTAAATATATGGTGTGCTCATACAATAAAACCTAATAGACCAATAGCTAATATAGCGTAAATTATACCCAGAGCTCCGAAAGTTTCTTTTTTACCGGCCTCGTGAGAAACTACATGTGAAACAATACCAAAGGCCGGTAAAATTAGGATATACACTTCTGGGTGACCAAAAAACCAGAATAGGTGTTGATAGAGGATGGGGTCACCTCCTCCTAAAGGATCAAAAAAAGAAGTGTTTAAATTTCGGTCTGTAAGCAGTATAGTAATAGCCCCGGCTAAAACAGGTAAGGACAAAAGTAGTAAAATAGCGGTGATAAAAACTGACCAAACGAACAGAGGTATTCGGTCAAGATATATTGCTTCTGCTCGTATGTTAATAATTGTGGAAATAAAATTGATAGCGCCTAAAATAGATCTGGCACCAGCCAGATGCAAAGAAAAGATTGCTAGATCCACAGCACCTCCGGGGTGTCCTGTTCTTGAACTTAAAGGAGGGTAAACTGTTCACCCTGTTCCTACACCTCTTTCTACAAGCCCTCTTACAATAAGTAAAGTTAAAGAAGGAGGAAGCAACCAGAATCTTATATTATTTATGCGGGGAAAAGCTATATCAGGGCTACCTAACATCAAAGGTACAAGTCAATTACCAAAACCCCCGATTATAACTGGTATAACTATAAAAAAAATTATAATAAAAGCGTGGGCTGTCACTACGACATTATAGATTTGGTCATCCCCAATAACATTTCCTGGGGTTATTAATTCAGTTCGGATAATTATACTTAATGATGTGCCAAAAAAAGCAGCTCATACACCAAGTATAAAGTATAAAGTCCCGATATCTTTGTGATTAGTAGATAAAAGTCATCGTTTGATAATTTAAATCTAAGGATTCTTTTTTTGAGCTTGGAAGGCCCATAGTTTATATAACTTAAGATTTATACTAAATTTGGAGAACCATTTTGGGCTTTGAAGGCCCATAGTTTTTTTTAACTTAAAATTTAGCTTAACTAATAAATTAGTAGTAGACCCACTGGGAGAGAAAAAATATTAAAAAAAATAATGATTTTTTCGAAAAAAATTTTTTTATTATTTGTTTTTCTGGCCGCGGTGTCTATTAAAGATATATAAAAAACACGGGTGTAAAAATAAAGGGAAGCTAGGGAGGACAAGATTAAAGGTAAAAGAAGAAATCTTTTTGAGACTTCGATTGTTTTTATAACTAAAGTTAGTTTTATTATAAAACCTGAAAAAGGAGGTAACCCCGCGGTTGCTAGCATATTCACCATTATCAAAGTTTTTATAAGTTTGTTTTTTCTTGATAGAAGGTCATTAATTTTATTTGCTTTTATAAAAGACAAGGAGAGGGTGATAGAAGTAGTAATTAAAGAATAAACAATAAAGTAAGTAATTCAAGTAATTGTGCTGGACAACAAGGAAGTGAGCAATCAACCTATTTGAGCGATAGAGGAGTAGGTAATGATTTTTTTTATTGAGGGGGTAGTCAGACCCCCTCAAGCCCCTAGCAGGGCACTTAAAACAATAAAAACACAAACCAATAAAAAATAATCTTTTTTGATTAACATTCTTATAATTAGTATGGGCGCGATCTTTTGGGGAATAAGAAGTAGTCATAGTCTTAGTCATGAAATAGAACTTGAGATTGTGATCAACCAACCATGCAAAGGGGCCACACCTATTTTTAATCTAAAAGCTGTGCATAATAAATAATAACATAGGGGTTCTGAGGCGTTCAGAAAAGTAACAGATGACAGAATAAACACAGATGATATAGCTTGGTTTAAAAAATATTTTAAAGAAGCTTCACTTTGGTATTTACTTTTTTTTCTGAAGAGTAAGGGAATAAACAAAAGTAAATTAACCTCAAAAAAAATTCATATTATAAGTCAGGAGTCGGCAGAGACAATTATAAAAATAGTAGCCACTAATAATGTTAAGAACAAAAATCTCGAGGGGTGTAAAAAAATAGTTTATTTTGGTGTAAAAAGCACATAAAATTTTGATTTTTAAGGTATTTGTTTAGATGGTTAAAAAGTGTTTAACACGTCAAGTTGTAAACTTGAAATTACTTGTAAGTTTTATCCAAATAAAAAGAGGAAATACCATAAAAGGGGTATGAACCCTTCAGCTTAGATTAGCTTATCTTTTTAAACAAAGGTTAGTAACATAAACGCTTTATCATTGCGGTCCTTTTAAATCAGGCACTTTGTT